TATGAATATTCTTATATTTTATAATTATGTATTAATATATTAATAGTAAAAATATTGAAAATGGTTTATAAAACTATTTAAATTAATAATTATTATTAATTTAAATATATATATATTAAATATTTAATTATATTATATATATATATATATGTTAAATTATTGACCTAATTAATATTAATTATATTAATATTTTGTAATTTATTAAATTATCAAATTTTATATAGCCAATTTGTATTTAATATGAATAGTATGAAAAAAAAAAGAAAGAAATTATTAAAAATTTAAAATTGAATATTATTATATTAAAATTTAATATTGAAAATTAAATATTTTAATATAAAAAAAAAAAAAAAAAATCTATGTAAGAAATATTACTATAAATAAAAAATAATTATAGTTTAAAAAAATTTATTTAAAGTTTATTTTACATATAAATTTTAGTGTTAATTTTTAATTATTTAAATAATAATTAATTAGGTTAATAGTAATTAATATTAAAAATTTAAGAAATTAAGATTTAGAAATATTAAAATTAAAAACTAATTTTGTGCCAGCAGTTGCGGTTAAACAAATTTTAAATTAAATTTTTTTTAGTTATTTATAAATAAATTAATTTTTATAATTAAAATTTTAAATTATTAAGTGAAATTTTAATTTAGAAAAAAATTATTTAATTTTATTTATAATATAAATAAATTTTATTAAAAACTAGGATTAGATACCCTATTATTAAAAATTTAAATTAAAATACTAAAATAGTAATTAATTATTTATTGAAACTTAAATAAATTGGCGGTATTTTAGTTCATTTAGAGGAATCTGTTTATTAATTGATAATACACGAATAAATTTACTTAATTTATATAATTTGTATATCGTTGTTAAAAAAATATTTTTTAATAAAAATAATATTTAAAAATTTTTATATAAAAATTAAATCAGATCAAGATGCAGTTTATAATTAAGAATATAATGGATTACAATAAATTTATTTAGATGAATAAAAATTTGTAAAATTAATTGAAGGAGGATTTAAATGTAATTTTATTTAGTTTATTGAAATGATTTAAAATTAAAATATGTACATATTGCCCGTCACTTTCATAAATAAATTGAAATAAGTCGTAACAAAGTAGAGGTACTGGAAAGTGTTTCTAGAAAGAACAAATTAGAGCTTGATAAAAAGTTTTTCATTTACATTGAAAAGATATTAAAATTTAATTAATTTGAGGGGAAAAATTAATAATGGGGGTTATTAATAAAAAAATTTTTAATATGGGGGTATTAAAGTAAATAAAAAAAAATAATTAAAATTTATAGTTTATTAGTATTGTGAAAGAATTTTTAAAAAAAAATTATTTAAAAGTAATTTTAATTTAATGTATCTTGTGTATCAGAGTTTATTAATTTATTATAAAAATTTAAATTTTCTCGAATTAAAAAGAGATAATTAATTAAAAAAGTTATTGTAACATAAATATTTTTAATAATTAATTTGAAATGAAATGTTAATCGTTTTTTAAAATATCTAGTTTTTTTAGAAAAAAATTTAATTTTTAATTAATTAAAATAAAATTTATATAAATTAAATTTTATTTTAATTAATTTAATAATTTAAGGGATAAGCTTTAAATTAAAATGTTATAATTTATTCAAAAAAAAAATAAAATTTTTATTATTTATATTGTAAATAAATTTTAATATATTATAATTAATTTTATAAAAGAAAATATTTAATTGAATTTAATTTTTTATAAAAAAATATTTTTTAATAAATTAAAATTAGATATAATGATAAAATTAGTATAATAATTAAATTATAATAAATGATTTTTGTTAATTAATTTGAAGGAATTCGGCAAAATTTATATTCACTTGTTTATCAAAAACATGTCTTTTTGTTAATAATTTAAAGTCTAATCTGCCCACTGAATAAATTTAAAGGGCTGCAGTATTTTGACTGTACAAAGGTAGCATAATCATTAGTCTCTTAATTAGTGACTTGTATGAAAGATTGGATGAAATATAATCTGTCTCTTAATTATAATATTAGAAATTAATTTTTTAATTAAAAAGTTAAAATAAATTAAAAAGACGAGAAGACCCTATAGAGTTTTATAAATAGTTTAATTAAAAATATTTATAAATTTATTATTTAAAATTAAATAAATTATTTTATTGGGGTGATAAAAAAATTTAAATAACTTTTTTTTTTATTTAACATAAATAAGTGAGTTATTGATCCATTATTATTGATTATAAGAAAAAATTACCTTAGGGATAACAGCGTAATTTTTTTTTTTAGTACAAATAAAAAAAAAAGTTTGCGACCTCGATGTTGGATTAAGATTAATTTTAAATGCAAAAGTTTAATAAATTTGATCTGTTCGATCATTAAAATCTTACATGATCTGAGTTCAGACCGGCGTGAGCCAGGTTGGTTTCTATCTTTTAAATTATATAATATTTTAGTACGAAAGGATCAGATATTAAAATTAAATTTATTTTTTTTTTTGAATATTATTAAAAATTAATAGTAAAATTAAGATTTATTTATTTATTTAATATGAGCTATTTTGGCAGAAAAAATGTAATGATTTTAGAATTCATAAATATATAATATATATATATATATAGTAATTTTTTTACTAGATATATATATAATTTTTATTGGGGTAATTATTTTAATTTTAGGAGTGTTAGTTGGGGTTGCTTATATAACTTTATTAGAACGTAAATTATTAGGGTATATTCAAATTCGAAAAGGACCTAATAAAGTTGGATTTATAGGGATTTTACAGCCTTTTTCAGATGCTATTAAGTTATTTACTAAAGAACAAACTTTTCCTGTTTATTCAAATTATTATTCTTATTATTTTTCTCCAATTGTAGGATTTTTTTTATCAGTAATTATTTGAATTTTAATTCCTTATTTATTTAATTTAGTTAATTTTAATTTAGGGTTTATATTTTTTTTATGTTGTACAAGAATGGGGGTATACACAGTAATAGTAGCAGGATGATCTTCAAATTCAAATTATTCATTATTAGGAGGATTGCGGTCTATTGCTCAAACTATTTCTTATGAAGTTAGATTAATTTTAATTTTAATATCGAGAATTATTATAATTATAAATTTAAATTTATTATTTATAAGATTATATCAAGATTATATTTGAATAATTTTTTTTATATATCCATTAGCTTTATGTTGAATATCATCAAGATTAGCGGAAACTAATCGAACGCCTTTTGATTTTGCAGAAGGAGAAAGAGAATTAGTTTCTGGATTTAATGTAGAATATAGAAGAGGGGGGTTTGCATTAATTTTTTTAGCAGAGTATTCTAGTATTTTATTTATGAGATTATTATTTGTTATTTTATATTTAGGAGGTTATAGTATAGACTTATTTTTTTATTTAAAAATGATAATAATTTCTTTTTTATTTATTTGAGTTCGAGGTACTTTACCTCGGTATCGATATGATAAATTAATATATTTAGTTTGAAAGGGGTATTTACCTATTTCTTTAAATTATTTATTTTTTTATATTGGGTTTAAAATTTTTTTATTATTTTAAATTAGTATAAATTAATAGAATAAATATTCTTTCTTAAGTTTTCAAAACAAATGCTTATAAAACAAGCTCATTAATTAATAAAAAATTATTTTATCTCAATATAATTTTAATAAAGGATTTATTATAAAATATAAAAAATAAAAAATGGTTAATAATTGTCCAGTGAAAATATAAGGTGTTTCAACGGGACGGGCTCCGATTCAAGTTAATAAAATAATAATAGAAATTAATCTTCAAAATATGATTTGATTTAATGGGTAAAATTGAATTCCTTGAATTTTTCTATTAAATGTTAAAGGTAAAATAATTAAAATTAAAATAGATATTACTAATGCAATTACTCCTCCTAATTTATTTGGAATAGATCGTAAAATTGCGTAAGCAAATAAAAAATATCACTCTGGTTGAATATGAATAGGAGTAACTAAAGGATTAGCTGGGATGAAATTATCAGGGTCTCCTAATAAATATGGATTAACTAGTGTAAGTATAATTAAAATAAATAATAAAATAATAAATCCTATAATATCTTTAAAAGTAAAAAATGGGTGGAAAGGAATTTTATCTATATTACTATTTAACCCTAAAGGGTTATTAGATCCTGTTTGATGGAGAAATAATAAATGAATTATTGTTATTATAGTAAGAATAAATGGGAATAAAAAATGAAAAGTATAAAATCGAGTTAAAGTAGCATTATCTACTGCAAATCCCCCTCAAATTCAGTTTACTAAAGATGTTCCTAAGTAAGGAATTGCGGATAATAAATTAGTAATAACAGTAGCTCCTCAGAATGATATTTGACCTCATACAAGGACATATCCTATAAATGCTGTTCCTATTAATAAAAATAGAATAATAACTCCAATTATTCATGTATATTTTAAATTGAATGATTCATAATAAATTCCTCGACCAATATGTAAATAAATACAAATAAAAAAGAAAGAAGCTCCATTAGCATGAAGAGTTCGAATTAATCACCCATAATTTACATTTCGACAAATATAATTAACACTATAAAATGCTAATTCAATATTAGCTGTATAATATATTGTTAAAAATAATCCTGTTAAAATTTGAATTATTAAACATAATGCTAATAAAGATCCAAAATTTCATCATGATGAAATATTAGAAGGGGAAGGTAAATCAATTAATGAATTATTAATAATTTTAAAAATAGGATGAGTTTTTCGTAAAGCTTTAAAAATTTTTATCATTAATTATTTTAATTATGAAGATCGTAATGGGCCATAAAAAATATTTGTAATTTTAACAATTGCAATTATTGTAATGAATAAATAAATAATTATTATTATTATTATTATATAAGTTTGGTTATTATAAAGTTTATTTAAATTTATTTTATTTTCATTATTAAAAAATAAATCAGTAAAAAATAAATTGATTATTTCTAAATTAAAAGATAAATTTATTCAATTTAAATTATAAAAATTTAATGAAAAAATTAAAATAAATATAAATAAAATTAGGTAATAAATTTTTGAATTAAAATTTAATGAGAATAATTCATTGGAAGCAATTCTTGTTACATAAATAAATAATACTAGAAGTCCTCCTAAAAAAGTTAGGAATAAAATATAAGAAAATCAATAAGTTTTAATTAATATCCCTGTAAGTAAACATATTAATAATGTTTGGGTTAAAATTATTAATCCTATAGATAAGGGGTGAGTTAAAGAATATATAATAAATGATATTATTAGCATTATAAAAGATAGGGATAATTTTAATATTTCAAATAATTCAAAGAATAGTTTAATTAAAATAATAATTTTGGAGATTATTGATAAAGAGATTCTTTTTTTTTGAAGTTTTTAAAGATTTAACTTAATTTTGATTTACAAGACCAATGTTTTTTTTAAACTATAAAAACAAAAATGATAATTATTTTAAATATATGATTTATTTTTTTAATTATATTTATTATTGGAAATTTAATTTTTGTTTCTAAAAATAAACATTTATTAATTGTATTATTAAGATTAGAATTTATTGTTTTAAGAATTTTTTTTTTTATGTTAATTATATTAAGATTAATTGAAAATGATATATATATATTAATAATTTTTTTAGTTTTTTCAGTATGTGAAGGATGTTTAGGCTTATCTATTTTAGTTTCAATAATTCGGACTCATGGAAATGATTATTTTCAGAGATTTAGATTATTATAATGTGATTTAATGATAAAATTTTTATTTATAATAATTTTTATAATTCCTTTATGTTTTATAATAAAAATATTTTGAATGGTTCAAATATTATTAATATTAATTATAATATTAATAATAAATATAAATATTACAATTATAAATTTTTTTAATATCAGTTATGGTTATTCTTTAGATATTATTTCTTTAGGGTTAATTTTATTAAGAATTTGAATTTGTAGATTAATAATTATAGCAAGAGAAAATTTATTAAAAATAAAGTTTTATTATAATTTTTTTTTATTTAATATTATATTTTTATTAATTATATTATTTTTAACTTTTAGATCAATAAATTTATTTATATTTTATTTATTTTTTGAAGGTAGATTAATTCCAACTTTAATATTAATTATTGGATGGGGGTATCAACCTGAACGAGTGCAAGCTGGGATATATTTATTATTTTACACATTATTTGCTTCTTTACCTTTATTGATAGGAATTTTTTATTTGTATTTAAAGGTAGGGAGAGTTTATATATATTTTTTAAAGTTTTTAAATTTAAATTATTTTTTATTATATTTATGTATAATTCTTGCTTTTTTAGTAAAAATACCTATATATTTTGTTCATTTATGATTACCTAAAGCTCATGTAGAAGCTCCTGTTTCTGGTTCAATAATTTTAGCAGGAATTATATTAAAGTTAGGGGGTTATGGCCTATTACGAGTATTAATTTTTTTACAGTCTATTAATATAAAATTGAATTATTTATGATTAATAATTAGATTAGTTGGAGGATTTTATATTACTTTAAAATGTTTCACTCAAGTTGATATTAAATCTTTAATTGCTTATTCTTCAGTAGCTCATATAAGTTTAGTAATTGGTGGTATTATAGTAATAAATTATTGAGGATTTTTAGGGGCATATTTATTAATAATTGGTCATGGGTTATGTTCATCTGGAATATTTTGTTTGGCAAATTTAAATTATGAACGTTTAGGTAGACGAAGAATATTTATTAATAAAGGATTAATAAATTTTATACCTTCTATAAGATTATGATGATTTTTATTATTATCCTCTAATATAGCAGCCCCACCATCTTTAAATTTATTAGGAGAAATTAGTTTAATTAATAGATTAATAAGTTGATCTTTAATTTCAATTATTATATTAATGTTAATTTCTTTTTTTAGAGCTGGCTATAGACTTTATTTATATTCTTATATTCAACATGGTCAATATTATATAGGTTTATATAGTTTTTATATAGGAACGTCTCGAGAATATTTATTATTAATATTACATTGATTGCCTTTAAATTTAATAATTATAAAAGTTGATTATACAATAATTTGATTTTATTTAAATAATTTAATTAAAATATTGATTTGTGGTATCAAAAATATGAGTTTATTCATTTTAAATTATTAATAAAAATTATATAATTTGTTTTAATTTTTTTTTTTTTTTGTTTATTTTTATATTATTAAATTTTATTTTTTTTATTTACTTTATAATAAATAATTTAGTTGTATTTTTAGAGTGAGAAATTATTTCTTTTAATTCAATATCAATTATAATATCTTTATTATTTGATTGAATAACTTTTTTATTTTTAATATACGTTTTATTAATTTCTTCAGTAGTTATTTATTATAGAAAAAGATATATAAGTTCAGAAATAAATTTGAATCGATTTATTATTTTAGTTTTATTATTTGTTTTTTCAATAATTTTATTAATTATTAGCCCCAATATTATTAGAATTTTATTAGGATGAGATGGATTAGGTTTAATTTCTTATTGTTTAGTGATTTATTATCAAAATTTAAAATCTTATAATGCTGGGATATTAACAGCTTTATCAAATCGTATCGGTGATGTATTTATTTTAATAGTAATTGCTTGAATAATAAATTATGGAAGATGAAATTATATTTTTTATTTAGATTTTATAAAAAATGATTTTTCAATAAAAATAATTGGGGCAATAATTATTTTAGCGGCTATAACAAAAAGAGCTCAAATTCCTTTTAGTTCATGATTACCAGCTGCTATAGCTGCTCCTACTCCTGTTTCTGCATTAGTTCATTCTTCAACATTAGTAACAGCGGGGGTTTATTTATTAATTCGATTTAATGTATTATTAGTAGATAATTTTTTATTAAAAGTTTTATTATTATTATCTAGATTAACAATATTTATAGCTGGAATTTCAGCTAACTATGAGTTTGATTTAAAAAAAATTATTGCATTATCTACTTTAAGACAATTAGGTTTAATAATAAGAATTTTAAGAATAGGATATTTTGATTTAGCTTTTTTTCATTTATTAACTCATGCAGTATTTAAAGCTTTATTATTTATATGTGCAGGGGTTGTTATTCATATAATAAGAGATATACAGGATATTCGAGTCATGGGAGGGATTAGATATTATATTCCTATAACTTCTTTATTATTAAATATTTCTAATATAGCTTTATGTGGGATTCCATTTTTAGCTGGGTTTTACTCAAAGGATATAATTTTAGAAATAGTAAGATTTAGAACTTTTAATATATTAATTTTTTTTTTATATTATATTTCTGTTGGTTTAACTGTTTTTTATACTTTACGTTTAATTTTTTATTTAATGATTAATGATTTTAATTTAATTTGTATTTATAATTTATATGATGAAGATTATGTGATATTAAAAAGTATATTTGTTTTATTATTTATAAGAGTTATTAGAGGGAGTTTTTTAAGTTGAATAATTTTTTCTTATCCTTACATAATTTATTTACCATTTAATTTAAAAATAATAGTTATTTATGTTAGATTAATTGGAGGAATTATAGGGTATCTTGTAAGTAGTATAAAAATTTATTCGTTAAATAAATTTTTATATTTTTATAATTTAAGAAACTTTTTTTGTGTTATATGATTTATACCTAATTTATCTACTTTTGGGTTAAATTATTATTTTTTAAATTTAAGTCAAATTATAATAAAAAATATTGATTATGGATGAAGAGAATTATATAGAGGACAAGGAATATATAAAATTTTTAAAAATTATTCTATTTTTTATAATTTATATCAAATAAATAATTTTAAAATTTATTTATTTAGATTTATTTTATGAATTATAATTTTTTTATTAATATTATTAATGTTATAATTTAAATAGCTTATATTAGAGCATAATATTGAAGATATTAAGGAAATTAATTAATTTTTAAATATTTATAAAAAAATTTTTTTTACTTTACAATGAAAATGTAATGTTTTAATAAACTATATAAATAGAAATATTAATGAATTTAATCACTAAAAATTAAGTTAGCAGCTTAATTTAAATATATTTCTTTAATTGGAATATAATATTCAATAATATTATTAACAGTAATATACCTCTTTTTGGTTTCAATTAATAATTTAAATAAGGAGAATTTCTTCTCTTTCTTTTAAGTCGAAATTAAATGCATAATTTGCTTCTTATTTATCTTTATAAATTTAAGATAAATTGATTTATCAATAATTTTTGAATGCAAATCAAATGTTTTAATTTAAACTATAATCCTAATTTGTTCAATTTAATATATTTTGATTTCATTCATGATATAGTCCTATTAATAAAATAATTAAAAAAAAGAATCTAATTTTAATAAAAATTATATAATTTGTTATTTTAAATAAAGGAATAATTGGGAAAATTAAAGCAATTTCTACATCAAAAATTAAAAAAATTACTGTAATTAAAAAGAAATGTAGTGAAAAAGGAATTCGAGCAAAGGATTTAGGGTCAAATCCACATTCAAATGGAGAACATTTTTCTCGATCTATAAATGATTTTTTTGATAAGATTATTGATAAAATTATTATGATATTAGAGATAATTAATAATAAAATTCTTAATATAATTATTAAATTAATTATTTATATAAAATAAATTTTAACTTTTTGATTGGAAGTCAAATATACTAGTTATATTATATAAATAGTTAATTTCCTCATCAATAAATAGAAATATAAAGGAATAATCAAATTACATCTACGAAATGTCAGTATCAAGCTGCAGCTTCAAATCCAAAATGATGGGATTTTGAAAAATGGTTATTAATATTTCGTATAAAGCAAATAAATAAAAAGATAGTTCCAATTATTACATGAATTCCATGAAATCCAGTTGCTATAAAGAAAGTAGAACCATAAATTCTATCTGCGATAGTAAATGGAGCTTCTAAATATTCATATGCTTGAAGAATAGTAAAATAAATTCCTAATAAAATAGTAATAAATAAACTTTGGTTAACTTGAGTTAAATTATTTTCTATTAAAGCGTGATGAGCTCAAGTAACTGTAATTCCTGAGCTAATTAAGATAATTGTATTGAGAAGTGGAATTTGAAAGGGGTTAAATGGAGTAATATTTATTGGAGGTCATAATATTCCAATTTCAATATTAGGCGAAAGGCTACTATGAAAGAATGCTCAAAAAAATGATAAAAAGAAAAAAATTTCTGAAATAATAAATAAAATTATCCCTCATCGAAGTCCTTTGGTAACTAATATAGTATGTTTACCCTGGAATGTACCTTCTCGACTAATATCTCGTCATCATTGGAATATTGTTAAAATGGTAATAATATACCCTAATAATAATAAGTTAATTCTATAATTATGGAATCATTTAATTAATCCAGTTATTAAGGTAAGGACTCCAATTGCTCCTGTTAAAGGTCAAGGTCTGTAATCAACTAAATGAAATGGATGATTAGAATAAGAATGAATTTTCATTTTTTTTTATTTATTTAATTAATTGACTTCTCTAGAATATAGTGTACTTAAAATAGAAATTACGTATGCTTGAATGACTGCAACTGCTGATTCTAAAATTAGTAATAAAATTTGAATTATAATTAAAAAAATAATTAAATAATTAGGTATATTAATTCCTGTTGATCTTAGTAGTGTTATTAATAAATGGCCTGCGATTATATTAGCTATAAGACGAATAGCTAAAGTTCCGGGTCGGATAATGTTACTAATTGTTTCAATTAAAACTATAAAAGGTATAAGAATACCAGGAGTTCCTTGAGGGATTATATGAATAAATATATGTTGAGTATTATTTATTCATCCATAAAATATAAATCTTAATCATATTGGAAGAGAAATTGATAATGATAAAGTTAAATGACTTGTAGAAGTAAAAATATATGGGAATAATCCTAAAAAATTATTAAATAATACAAATGTAAAGATAGAAACAAAAATTATAGTTGATCCATTAAAGTAATTATTTTTTAATAATGTTTTAAATTCATTATGGAGTTTATTTAAAGTAAATTTTCATAAAATTAAAAATCGATTAGGAATTAATCAAAATGAGTAAGGAATAAATATAAATCCTAAAAAAGTTCTAATTCAATTAAAATTTAAGTTAAAAATATTAGTTGAAGGGTCAAAAATAGAAAATAAATTTGTTATCATTTTCAATTAAAGTTATTTTTATTAATTTTTTTAATTTTATTATTATAATTAAAATTATGATAAAAAAAAATATAATAATTTATTATATTAAAAATTATGAAGATACAGATAAAAAAAAAAAATAATAATATTCAGTTAATTGGTATTATTTGAGGGATAAAAGAATATTATTTTATAATAATTTAAATTTGACATATTTATGTTATAGTTTAACTAATTCTTTTCATTAGAAGTAATTGCTAATTTACTATTAAATGGTTTAAGAGACCAGTACTTGCTTTCAGTCATCTAATGAATAATAATTATTAATTCAATTAATAAAGTTTTTAATTGAAATTCTTTCAATTATAATAGGTATAAATCTATGATTTGCTCCACAAATTTCTGAACATTGACCGAAAAAAATTCCGGGACGATTAATAAAAAAATTGGTTTGATTTAATCGTCCTGGGTTAGCATCTACTTTTACCCCTAAAGAAGGTACAGTTCATGAATGAATAACATCAGTTGCAGTTACTATAATACGAATTTGATTATTTATTGGAAGAATTACACGATTATCTACATCTAATAATCGAAATCCATCTAAAGAAAGATCATTAATTGGAGTTATATAAGAATCAAATTCAATATTAGAAAAATCAGAGTATTCATAAGATCAATATCATTGATGCCCAATAGACTTTAATGTAATAAGAGGGTTGTTTAATTCATCTAATAGATATAATAATCGTAAAGAAGGTAAAGCAATAAAAATTAAAGTAATTGCTGGAAGAATAGTTCAAATTAATTCAATTATTTGTTCTTCTAAAAGAAATCGATTGATAAATTTATTAAAAAATAAATTTATTATTAAATATCCTACTAAAATTGTAATTATAATTAAAATAATTAAAGTATGATCATGAAAAAAGATAATTTGTTCTATTAAAGGAGATCTACTATTTTGTAAATTAAAATTTGATCAAGTTGCTATTTCTAAAAAAAGGATATTCCTTTATAAATGGGGTTTAAATCCATTACATATAATCTGACATATTAGAAGGAATTTAAAATTGGTAATTCATTATAAGAATGTTCAGCTGGGGGTAAGTTTTGGAATCATTCAATAGAAGAACTTATATTTAGAGAAAAGATTCTAATTCGTTGATTGATTATTGAATCTCAAATAATTAATAATATTAATATGATAGCTAATAAAGAAATATAAGATCCTAAAGATGAAATTATATTTCATGAAGTATAAGAATCAGGATAATCTGAGTATCGTCGGGGTATACCAGCTAATCCTAAAAAATGTTGAGGGAAAAATGTTATATTAACACCAATAAATATAATTAAAAATTGAATTTTTAATATAAATGGGTTTAATGTTATTCCTGTAAATAATGGGTATCAATGAATAAATCTTCCTATAATAGCAAATACAGCCCCTATAGATAGTACATAATGAAAATGAGCTACTACATAATAAGTATCATGTAATGTAATATCAATAGAAGAGTTAGCTAAAATTACTCCTGTTAAACCTCCTACAGTAAATAAAAATACAAATCCTAATCTTCATAATATAGAAGGAGAGTAATTTATTTGAGTTCCATGTAAAGTTGCTAATCAACTAAAAATTTTAATTCCTGTTGGAACAGCAATAATTATAGTAGCTGATGTAAAATAAGCTCGTGTATCAATATCTATTCCAATAGTAAATATGTGATGAGCTCATACAATAAATCCTAATAAACCAATTGCTATTATAGCATAAATTATACCTAAACATCCAAATGTTTCTTTTTTATTACTTTCTTGAGAAATAATATGTGAAATTATACCAAATCCTGGTAAAATTAAAATATAAACTTCAGGATGACCAAAAAATCAAAATAAATGTTGGTATAAAATGGGGTCCCCTCCTCCAGCAGGATCAAAAAAAGATGTATTTAAATTTCGATCAGTTAGAAGTATAGTAATTGCTCCAGCTAATACTGGTAAAGAAAGTAATAGAAGAAATGCAGTAATACCTACTGCTCAAACAAATAATGGTATTTGATCGAATGATATGTTATTAAGTCGTATATTAATAATTGTAGTAATAAAATTAATAGCCCCTAAAATAGAAGAAATACCTGCTAAATGTAATGAAAAAATAGTTAAATCTACAGATCTTCCTCTGTGAGCAATATTAGAGGATAAAGGGGGGTAAACTGTTCATCCTGTTCCAGCTCCATTTTCTACGATTCTACTTGAAATTAGTAATATAAGGGATGGGGGGAGTAATCAAAAACTTATATTATTTATTCGGGGGAAAGCTATATCAGGGGCTCCTAGTATTAAAGGGACTAATCAATTTCCAAATCCTCCAATTATGATTGGTATTACTATAAAAAAAATTATAATAAAAGCATGAGCTGTTACAATAGTATTATAAATTTGGTCATCACCAATTAATAAACCAGGAGTTCCTAATTCAGCTCGAATTAATAAACTTAATGAAGTTCCTAATATTCTTGCTCAAATTCCAAAAATAAAATATAATGTTCCAATATCTTTATGATTTGTTGAATAAAGTCATTTTCGCTTATTAAAAAAAATAAAATGGCTGAGGAATAAGCGATAAATTGTAAATTTATTTACGAGAAATTCTCTTTTATTGGCCTTATAGTCAGTTATGATTTAAAATTGCAAATTTTAAGGAAAAATTATTAATTTTTAAGGCTTAAAGAAAAATTCTTTATAAATAATTTTGAAGATTATTAGTTTGTATTAACTTAAAACCTTAAAGGAATAAAAAGGTTCTTAAGATAATTGAAAAAACAGATAAAAAAGAAAATAAATTAATAATTAAAAAAAAATTATTTTTAAAAAATATTTTAAATCATTTTATTTTTATATAATTAAATATAAAAGAAGAATAAATAATTCGAATATAAAAAAATAATATAATTAATCTTATTATAATAAAAATAAATCTAATTAAAAATATATTGTTATTAATTAAAAAATTAATAATAATTCATTTAGGTAAAAATCCGATAAAAGGAGGTAAACCTCCTAAAGAAAGAAAATTAATTAATAAATTAATTTTAATAATTGAATTCATATTTCTAATGAAAAGTTGATTAATAAAAAATATATTTATATTATAAAATATAAAACATATAATTCTAATTAAAAATGAATAAACAAAAAAATAAAATAATCATAAATTTTCTCTAATTATAATTGCTCTAATTATTCATCCTAAATTATTAATTGAAGAAAAAGCTATTAATTTTCGTAAAGAAGTTTGGTTTAATCCTCCTAATGCGCCAATAATAACATTTAAAATTATAATAATAATTAAAAATTTATTATTTATATAATAAGATATTAAAATTATGGGGGTAATTTTTTGTCATCTTATTAAAATAAAATTATTGAATCATGTTAAACCTTCAATAATATTAGGGAATCAAAAGTGGAAGGGGGTTGAACCTATTTTTATAAGTATAGAGGAATTAATTATAATGGATAAAAAATTATTAAAGTGAAAATTTTTTAATAAAGTTATTTTAATTAAAATTGTAAATAAAAAATTAATTGATGCAATAGATTGGATTAAAAAATACTTTAATGAAGCTTCTGATATTAGTAAATTATTTGAATTAGAAATGAGGGGGATAAATCTTAAAAGATTAATTTCTAATCCAATTCAACATCCTAATCAAGAATTAGATGAAATTGAAATAAAGGTTCTAAATACTAATATATATATAAAAAATATTTTATTAGAATTATAATAAAAAAAAATTTAAAATAAAATAATTATTTAAAATTAAAAATTTTTTTACTTTTAGCATATATTTTAGTGTAAGAAGCACAATAATTTTTGATATTATTAGATATAGTTTGATTCTATAAAATATAATAAAGGTAGAATACTACATTATCTATCCTATCAGAATATTCCTTTAATCAGGCACTTTATTTTTTAAAAAAAAGGTATTTCCTTTATATTTGAGGTATGAGCCCAAAAGCTTAAATTTAGCTTATTTTTAA